GTGCAGATTTAGCGACTGCACCGGCAAATAATAGAGCAGCACACAAAGTAACAAAAGGAGAATTGACTTCATGATTATAAATCAAGTTATTGTCGAATAAATCCCGAAATTCAAAACTACCTGTTATCCAATAAAAACCTAAAATTCCTAATAATAAACCAAAATCCCCTACACGATTAGTTACAAACGCTTTTTGACAAGCATTTGCCGCAGGAGGTCGTGTGAACCAAAACCCTATTAATAGATAGGAACACATTCCAACCAATTCCCAAAAAATATAAATTTGTATCAAATTCGAACTAGTAACTAATCCCAACATGGAAGTACTGAAAAAACTCATATAAGCAAAAAATCTCAAGTATCCTTGATCGTGGGCCATATAATTATCACTATAAATAAGAACCATAATTCCAACAGTAGTGATTAACAGTAACATAATAGAAGTAAGTGGATCAATCAAGTAACCGAATTCGAAAGAAAAATCATTATCGAGGGTCCAAGACCATACATATTGATAGATAGAACTGCTATTTATTTGCTGAATAGACAGATTAGTTGAAAAAATCATGACTATACTTAACAATAAAATACTCGGAAAGGCCCACATACGACGAAGATTTTTTGTTGCTGTCGGAAAAAGAAGAAGTCCCACTCCTATTAACATAGGAACTGGAAGTGGAACGAAAGGTATAATCCATGCATATTGATATGTCTGTTCCATAAAAAAAAAGTTTTTTAATTCTTAATTAATATTAATTGTTTCCGATTCAATGGACTTTAAAAAAGGAATGAATAAAAAAATGAAGATATGCATTAACTTAAACTAACTTAAATATAATTTTTGAATTTTTATTTCTTGTTAACTTATTCTTTCTGAGTTTCTGCTAAATACTTCAAATATTCAAATCAAGAAGTTCTAATTGGTCAAATCAGATGAAAGAAAGAAACAAATTACTAGTCTCTTTGGAATTTGAAAATTCAAGTCAAATTAGACATATTTTTCCCAAGTTTGACAAGTTACTAAAATTCTTTTTTTCTATTTTTAGAAATTAGTCATTTTTTATGAGATTTTCCCATATTTTTCACTCATCTTATCTACTCCTTTAGTTTAGATTTTTTTTTGAACAATAGATGTCTTTCACATCCAGCTATACCAATGAGTAATTTCTTAATTTTTATTTAAATGGCAGTTCCAAAAAAACGTACTTCTGCATCAAAAAAACGTATTCGTAAAAATTTTTGGAAAAGGAGGGGGTATTGGACAGCGTTAAAAGCGTTTTCCTTAGGGAAATCTCTTTCTACCGGGAATTCAAAAAGTTTTTTGAGCGACAAACAAATAAAATAAGTAATAAAACATAACATTTTGGAATAATCTAAATAGGCCTGTCTCCATTTTTGAGTCATTTCAGCTCGAAAATACAATTCTCGAATTCCATTTCCTATTGAGTAACTCAATAGGAAATGGAATTCGTTCCGCTCTTAGAATATGTAGAATAAGAATTCTTCTATTTACCCTTCCGAATTCAAAAAAAAAAAAAGAATACTTTCTTTTTGTTGACAAAAAAAAGCAAGATACTCCATTTTCATTTTCTTTTTAGTATATTTCCTAATTTACAAGGTGGGGAGTATTATTTTCCCCATCAACCTATTTGATTTGGAATAGAGTATAAAGTTTTCTTTTTTGTACAACTTTCTTACTTTTCTATATTCCTATATAGATCTATATCTCGCCATCAATCCACGCAAAAACACTTAGTGAATTCTGGATAAATATGTGTCAATTTTGAATGATTCAAAATAGGTTCTTTTTTTCAATGAAAAATTTGATTTTTTGGTTTCACTTTTTGAAATCAAATAAATCAAAAACGATTCATTAAAACAAAAATGTTTTTTGAGGGGGTTCTATCCCTTAATTCATAGTAGGAGACTATCTAGTTTTACAAGAGTTCAAGTCGAGGAAAGTAGAAATAGAAAATACACAATAAAACTAAGACCCTAGCCTAAAATTCAAATAATGAACCTTCAAATACCTAGTTGAACAGATTTTTATTCATCAATTTGAATCTTTCCTAAAAAAATATTACACCCAATTTAATTCTTAAATCTAGACGATTGCTTATTCATAGGCTATTATGAATTCAAGACAAGCCGCTATGGTGAAATTGGTAGACACGCTGCTCTTAGGAAGCAGTGCTAGAGCATCTCGGTTCGAGTCCGAGTGGCGGCATGTGATTTACTAAAAAAAGTAAACAGATCCTATAATGAAAATGAATAATGAATTCAATTCCCGATTTTGTTTTGATTTTCTAATTTAGGGATTCCTTTTTGATTTATTTTTATGATATTTTCAACCTTAGAGCATATATTAACTCATATTTCTTTTTCGATCGTTTCAATTATAATTACAATTCATTTGATAACCTTTTTAGTCGATGAACTCGTAAAACTATATGATTCGTCCGAAAAGGGCATGATAATGACTTTTTTCTGTATAACAGGA